GTACTACTAATTGAGTTTAGGAACTAAACTGTATCAATTTTTTTTTTATAGATCGTTCGTCAAAGCTTTTTTATTTTAAATTTCACTATTTCAATTTAAAATTTAATTTTTAAATTGAAATAGAAAATATATTCATTTAGAAATTCCCTTTGATTTTAGTGGAGTAATGTATTCTATGAATAATAAATAAATATGAAGAATACTCTTTCAATCAAAGAAATATTTCAATTATTTCCATGTTCGTATTTCGAAAGTAAAAAAACGTAAAAGGAATACAAAAGGTAGGAAATTTATTACAGCTGAATTCTTCATAAATTTTCTATTTCGATGAACTGACTCTTACCAAAGTTGGATATGGACCATGAGGAAGAACGGAACCTTTTTTACTTTTTATTTTGTTTACCTCTTTACTGTTCAAAGATCAAAGAGAAAACCATTCTGTTATTACATTACGTGGATACACATTTTCTATGGGAAACAACATAGACATTGTAGTTGTCCAACGAGATAATGCACATACTAAAATATTGTCTTGGGCGAGTCATGCGCACTTACCGTTTGTTTTAGTTTTATTATTTTAGAAATTTTATTTATGTTGTGCTTGTTTTATTGAACCCATTTCATATCATGGTTCAAACGTTAAAAATCTACTACGAAGAAGTTCCCGTGGATCATTTGTCAACTGCTCAATCGAAGTCATTGATTCTTTTGATCGGGATTCATATTGAAAATAATCAGAAATCTAGGAATTATAATCGCTTTCGATTATTTAAAATTAATTGAAATCAACATAAATTAAATACAAATAGATAAAGCAAAGAAATAGAATTGGGACATTATATACATTATCACTATGTATATTCTATATGTATATATATGTAATAGATTTCCCTATATATAGGAAAGGAATATGACGATACTATTGTAGATTGATCTATATTAAATTAACCTGTATTACAATACAACTTTATACACAATACTAGAATACACAATACTAGATAGTATGGTAGAAAGATTCAGATATTTCTTTCTACCATACTATCGTATCTCATAGAATACGGATGATTCTAGTCTGCCCATTTCATTTAAGACGCGAAATTTGAATCCTTTTCTTTCAATTATTGATAAGAACTAAAAAGTCAAGTTTAATTCAAATCAATCACCTTGGCTGACTGTTTTTACGTATATTATAAGTAAAAAAGCGGTAGGAACTAGAATAAACAGTGCAGTAGCAATAAATGCAAGAATATTTACTTCCATAATCTCATTTGTTTAATTTTTCTTTAATTCGAAATAACTCGGGAGTTAATCCCATAGAGATAATAAATCTTTCGCCTGTAAATTCAATGGGATGAATTACATCTCGATGATATCGAATCGGATCAATATCATGAATAACAATATCTGAGCTATCAAATTGACTCATCGTCAAGAATTGAATAGTATAACATAGGAAGATCTTTTATCCATACCGAACTCAAAATTTTATTCCTAATCCAATCAATAATTCCTTTATTTATTTATCATTCTTTTCCATTCTTTCTTTTCTATAACCTACCGCCCTCTTTGTACAATCATCCGATGAAGTATTATCTAACCGCCTTTCCACTTACCATTGGTTCTAAACAAACCCCACCAAACAATAGAAGCTAAATTAAAAAAAAGGAAGGAGTTAAGTTCTAAACTCGTTTTTTTAATGATCTAATCTTCTTGGAAAACAAAAGAAGTATGATAAAGATGAGTACAAGTTCCGGTATAAAAAAATATAATATTCCATCAAATTCACTATATTATATATATTTATATATAAATTTTGTTCTTTCAAGGAAAAAACCCTTATAAAATTAATTTGCATTCCCTCGCTAATAAAAAAGCGATCCTTGTTTGATCTTTATTTTTTTAATATCCTCTTTCCTTGGATTAGTAACGGGACACATATATCAAAAGCTCAATGTGAAATTTGAATGAGATAGATTATTTCAAATTAGTGAAATTCTAAATTGAGGTTACACAAAATAGGGCCAGAAAAGGATACGCTTTTCTTTTAAAGATTAAATCTATCACAGTAACTATGTTAAATTAATTTTATATCGTACAAATTCCATTTATGTATGTACTCCCGGGAAACATACAGTACTCTATTCCACATTCCACAGATCGGGAGTAATCGAAAAAGAAAAAGCCAGGCCCAGTACGGTATCCTGTGGAATCCTGAATCTGATGCTAACAATAATTGTACTAATCCACATATGTCTCTCTCCCATCAATCGAATCGGTACTAGTCGAAGAAATGGAAATTACCCCATTTGTTTGATGATAAATGTTAAACGAAAAAGAAAAGAAGAGGGATTGCCGTTGGGAATTAAATTCTGCTATTTGTACTTCTTTTCACAAAAAATAGAGAGATGAATTGATATATTTTTTTATTGGATTTGGATTCGTCGGGACTGACGGGGCTCGAACCCGCAGCTTCCGCCTTGACAGGGCGGTGCTCTGACCA